TTATAGACCCGATTACTTCATTTATTTATTCACTTAATCTTTTTCTATCTATTTTATATATATCAATAAAATTTATATCAATAAAATATAAATAGATTTTTGTCGTTATAAAAGACACTCTTTTATATTTTATAGTAACAATAATAAATTTAGTATGATATAAATAGAACAAAAGAGGAAATAGCAAAGAAACAAAAAGGTTATACAAGGCTATATACAAATCATCCACATTTTTTTTATTTCATTAATTGAATTTTATTTGTTGATTAGGGCGAAGTTCCGTAAAAACCCCCGCCCTTTTTGAAATATCATGAACAGTTCCTGTAGGTTGAGCACCTTTTTCAAGGAAATATAGAATAGCAGGAACATTTAAATAGATTTGATTCTTTATCGGGTCATAAAAACCCACTTTACGAAGATCTCTTCCCTCTCGTCGGGATCGAACATCAATTGCAACGATTCGATAAATGGCTCATTGGGATAGATGAACAATACTCCCCCCCCCTAGAAACGTATAAGAAGTTTTCTCCTCGTACGGCTCGAGAAAATTATAAATTATGTCTATGTATAGAATCATAATAACAAATAGATCCATAAAATCATCAAATTCATTATATTATTGATTTTAGTTTAAATACTTTTTCTTAGTCTYSSCCCCCCCCCCCCAAAAAAAAAAAATTATTTGTATCCTCATAACTCAAGTTGAATAACTCTCAAATAACTCAAAAGAAACCTTTTAGGTATTAAATTTATTGAGTGGTCTCTAACCCTTTTTGTCTGTCTCCTTTAGAATCTATTTTGATTCTTAAATATGATCTGGTTGTTGAGACAATTGAAAACGGTATTTCCTTGTTCCAGGATCTTTATCTTTGCCTTGAATCATTGGGTTTAGACATTACTTCGGTGATCTTTAAATCGTTTCAAAACGGCAGCAACATACCATTTTTTGTGATTTCTTTCTATCAAAGAATCGTATGAATGGTTGATTCCTACGTAATACACTTTACTTTTGATTTGATCAAAAGAGTTTTACCAATTCCAACAAAATTAACTTTTAAATTTTATCGAATTGGATCCTTTAGATTTATATATCTAAAATATACTTACGAAGTTGTTCCAATTTATTGATCGATACTAACCTTAGATTCTTGCCCTTGAGAAATTAATCAATACGTTCTACTCGAGCTCCATCGTGTACTAGTTACATGGCAACACTCTCAAAAATGAGGGTTCCAGTGGAACAGAACAAATGATGTCGAGCCAAGAGCACTTTCGTTCCTATATAATATAAAAAAGTGGTGGATGTAAGAATCCACAGCTGATCATGTCCTTCAAGTCGCACGTTGCTTTCTGCCACATCGTTTTAAACGAAGTTTTACCATAACATTCCTTCAGTTTGGAACCAGTATGTAATTGATTCAATTATGGAATCGTGAATAATCATCGGTTCGGTCGGTACATAATAATCTATACTTTTTTCTTCTATATGAAGAATGGATAATGTATGACGAAGTCTCAACAAGAATTCAATTAATTTAACCCCATTGTTTATAATTTTTTTTTAATTATAACTAACATAACATGAATAAATAAACACGAATAAACAAGTTATTTTGAATCTCTATCTTCAAGTAACGTGATAGGATAAATTCAACAATTTCACACTTCTTAGAGTACCAAGAACTCATAAGAAATCATTAAAAAGATTTAATTGATTGAATAGTTTCCTACCCTATATCATTATTTGCATAAGGTTTTACAGTAAGTACCATTCGCTTTTTATCATCATTAAGAGAAAGATAAATCCATATTGGATTAAACCATCAATGATTAATAAAAAAAAAAAGACTGATGTAAGGAAAGATTGAAGATTTAGGTTGTTATTTTTTCGTATTTCATATTGTAAAATCAGTAATATTTAACAAATCAAAATTTCGTTTCATATGCGTGTTATTTGAACTCGATTAAATTTGTGAAAAAGATATGATTAATAATAAAAAAAAAAAAAAAAGAAATAAGAATCACATTCTATAACAATATTATACTCTTAAACGGAAGACTGGTCGAAAAGATAATCTTTATTTTGATATATTTTATTATGATATAGATTATGATATAGATATATATTTTAATAGATATATATTTTATTTTTTATTATAGATTAATAAAATGATCGTGGGTCAGGTATGTTCTGGGACGGAAGGATTCGAACCTCCGAATAGCGGGACCAAAACCCGTTGCCTTACCACTTGGCCACGCCCCATTTCTAGTCGACACTAATAAACACTAATATTGGTACTGGTTGTTCGTCAACTCAAGTCTAAATATCTATTATCTATAAAATAGATTACTAGAATTTTTATACATGTAGACGTAGAATTAAACAGAATTTATTGATCATTACATATAATTCAATTAAGATATTGTATGAAAGTATGGTTTATTCTATTCTCTTTTGATTTGAGAATTGAAGGATTTTTGATTGGGTGAGTTCAAATCAAAGAAAGTTTTTTGGTCTATCTTATTTTCTTTTTATTCATTTTTCTTTTCTATGAATAATAACATATTTATAATAATAAAAAACTCAATTTATTAATAACTCAATCAAAATAAATAAAATACAATTATCCTCAAGAACAAAATGTTTGTTATGCTTAATATATTTAGTTTGATCTGTATCTGTCTTAATTCTGCTCTTTATTCAAGTAGTTTTTTCGTCGCCAAATTGCCCGAGGCCTACGCTTTTTTAAATCCAATCGTAGATTTTATGCCAGTAATACCCCTGTTTTTTTTTCTCTTAGCCTTTGTTTGGCAAGCTGCTGTAAGTTTTCGATGATATCTTTAATTTAATAATGTCTAGACAAATTCATGATTTATTGAAAAAAAAAAAATTCAAAGAAAAGAATTGATAAGATCAGATAAGTCTTACACCCTCAATTCAAATATTGAAATTCTTGTACAACCGCGAAAAATCTGGATCACCCCACTTTATTTCTTGGTGTCAAAATAAAAAATCAAAATAGTAGGGTATGCGGTATAAAAACGGAGAATCTATTCTCTTTTTTACTAAAAAAAATCTTGGAGATTATGTAATGCTTACTCTCAAACTATTTGTTTACACGGTAGTGATATTCTTTGTTTCTCTCTTTATTTTCGGATTCCTGTCTAATGATCCAGGACGTAATCCTGGACGTGAAGAATAAAAGATAAGGTTTTTGTTTTCCTTGATTGATTTTTAAATGTTCTTAGTAGGATTTTATCTATTACACATTTTTTACTATTAAAAATAAAAAGAGCTCGCGAAAAATTCGAAAGAAAATACCAAGTCATCAACAAAAACGGAAAGAGAGGGATTCGAACCCTCGGTACGAAAAACTCGTACAACGGATTAGCAATCCGACGCTTTAGTCCACTCAGCCATCTCTCCTCCCAATTGAAAAAGGATAATACTATGTTACATTATAAAAAATAAGGATTGAAAGAGCCCTTCATAATATTTTTTTTCATCCGAGAGTGCTTTTTAGTTCCACGGCCCGGCTAAGTACTGACCAGGCCGGGCCCGCCATTTATTGTTCCAACGAATCATAAATAATTTTTTTTTATTTGAAAACTAAAATACTTGCTTGTTATTACGATTGGAAAMATAAAAACTCTTTTGATTTCTATGATATAGAATCAAATGATATCGAATCAAAGTGTCGTTTCTTATCTTAATTCTTAATTTTTTATATTTATTCTTTATTTTCTTTATTCCTTTTATTTTAGTAAAGTAAATAAATAACAAAAAGGGAGCTGTGGATTCTTGCACAATACATTTTCATGTATGTTATGGCTTAAGTAGTTTTGTCGAGACGTCTAGGTCAAAAACCTCCGGCAAAAAAACACTTGTTATTTAGTTTTAGTTATTGAAATTTAATGAATTCTCTTTTCCGAATCTCATTGGGTTCTCTGATACAACACGTAAACGCTCTAATTTTCATGATTATTTTATGATCCTATCCTTTCTTTTTACTCTTTTAACTTTTTATTACGACCCATTTTCTTGTTCGACAAAAGGTTCATTTATATACAATAATCGGATTGTAGCGGGTATAGTTTAGTGGTAAAAGTGTGATTCGTTCTATAATCCTTTATATAGTTAAGGGGTCTTTCGGTTTGATTAATATTTCATTCCGACCAAAAACTTTATTTCTTAAAAGGATTTAATCCTTTACCTCTCAATGAAAAATTCGAGGAAGAATATACATTCTCGTGATTTGTATCCAAGAATCAATTAAAAATTGAAAAATTGGATTATGAGATTACGAAACATAATTTTTTTTTTTATTAGATCAATACTTCTAATTGAATAAGTATGAGTAAAGGATCCATGGATAAAGATAGAAAGTGGCTTTCTAATCGTAACTAAATCTTTAATTTGGAATTTGTATTACGGAAATTGAAGCAAAATGGCTATTAAACAATGACTTTGGTTTACTAGAGACATCGACAAATTTTTTTAGCTCGGTAGAAACAAAATGCTTTTCCTAAGGATTCTCTCACATAGAAATAGAGAACGAAGTAACTAGAAAGGTTGTTATAATATAATCCCCCTCTTTTCTATAGGGATCGTCTAGAAAGCGGGTTGTTCTGAATACATTCAGACAGAAAAGCTGACATAGATGTTATGGGTGGAATTTTTTTTTTCGTTCATGTCTTAATATAGGAATTTATACATCTTCCATAAAGGAGCCGAATGAAACCAAAGTTTCACGTTCAGTTTTGAATTAGAGACGTTAAAAATGATGAATCAACGTCGACTATAACCCCTAGCCTTCCAAGCTAACGATGCGGGTTCGATTCCCGCTACCCGCTTTTACTTTATTTTTTTATTAAAT